CGTAATTATAAGATTTTGAGCTGTTGGTAATGACTCTGTCGCTAGTGATGGTGCAGCTTGAACCCCTGCAAAGAGGTAAACAGGAGGGCCGGGGGGATTGAATATGGATATGGTGGCGGAGATGCTGCTTTCTTCGCCGCTGTTCCGGCATAAGCTGATGTTCCCACAATTGGTACTGCTTTCTCCTTCCCCCCGGCTAAAGGTTCCAAACCTTAACAAGCTATCAAACCGAGTAGAGGCGTATAGATACCGATATGCAACTGGAAGACCTTAAACGGGGTATCAATATGGGCAAGGTGCTTCTTTTTCGACTCGGTTGACAAAATCTCTCACCGGAGATGGTTCAACTACAACCCGGTCGTTCTGGGTCATCAAGGGCAGTTTCAATGCAATTTTCAGGTGGGACGAGATCAAAATCTGTGATTGGCTCTGCTCCCCGATTTTGATCTGCTGTTGGAACCAAACCAAGTGAATCGCTTTTGTGGTTTAAATGCTGCTAGCCCCAATGCTGCTCGCTTTTATTCCGGTGGATCAATGGGTTGCCGCACCGGCCTCAGATCTCGACCCGGGTGAGATACTGCCTTCTATGTATGCCTTTGTGGGTGATGCTCATAATCCTACAGCTCGTATAGTATAGAAAGAGTGTCAATAGCAGAGGCTGGTAGCATAAAGGTCCAACCAATGAATGCTATGCTATTATTTATTCCTCTTCTCCATAGGGGAATCGATGAGAGATGCGAACAAAGGCTGCGTAGGCACGAGTATCAAAGCTTCAGTCCCAGCGTAAACGCCCCTTAAGGTTTCGATACTAGTACCAGCAGCTTCCCTACCACCACCTCGCCCAAGATCTATTCCGGTTCCAGTCGAAGAACCACCGGGCCCATTATTGACCCAGTGACCGGGGTAGAGCTAGTTGGAGAAAGATTACCTAGCCTTTGTCCGCAAAAGAGGTTGTCCCACCACCGGAAGCAGAGGAAGCTAACCGAGTTGACTAAGAATCAGTCGTTTACCTCGACTTTGAACCCCAAAATATGCCTGTCTACCTCTATGAGGTAAAGCCAGGAGCCGTAAGTTCACCCCCAACAATATACTCCTTCTCCGCCAGTTCGAGTTACCATTGTTGATCCATCAGCTTCTGAGCTAGCAGAGTCAAACTAAAAAGGTTAAAAAAATCCCCCTTTGACTCAGGAGGGCGTTCCGGGGCCAACCTCAGCACCTCCATTTCCGGTAACCATTCCTGCCATCCACTCTGCCATGAGAGTTTTTATGTTCGTCTATGTCTCTGGTCGTTGCTGTTTTCTCTTCGGTTCCCGACGGTTCCCTTACTCCATAGGGCTCACCCGTCACGGCTCTTCCCTCTTCTTCGCCCTCTGCGCTCTTGTGTCCATAATAACGGCTCAATTCTTAAACGTTTGGGACGTTCCAAACCTTACTAAAAAAGCTAATAAGGCAGTTCTACCTTGGTTGCTAAGCATTGTCGTTGTATTTCTCCAGAATCCTACATGGCAAAATCCTTCGCTGCCGCAATTGACCGCCTCTCTCTGCCTTACTTCCTTTCTCAGGACCACACTTCATCACCAACCTCAAACTCCTGCGCTCTCCCTCTCCGGCGTGGCTTTACATTTCTATCATTCCTAGCTCCCCTCCTCACGCACCTCTGCGTGCAGTCGTTCCATCTCCCTAGCAAAGTCATTGATATCCAAGCCGTTTTCCTCTTATCTTATTCCGGGCGGAGCCAACTCTTTCATTCCTCTGGTATTGGCATCGTCTTCATCACACCGGACAATGCTATAATCCCTCACTCCCTGGCATTGACGAAAGGGTGCTCCAACAACGAAACGGAGTACGAGGCCCTGATTGCTTTTAATTGTCTTGAATTTTTTTCTCTTTTCGCCTCTTCATATCTCTTTGTAATTCTCTAGCTCTCGAGGCTTCGATAACCAGGCTTCAAGTCTTTGGGGATTTTGAGTTAGTAATCAAACAAGCCCATGGCACCTACATTGTCAAGAGGCGAACTTTTTTGCCCTACTACGAACAGGCGAAGCATTTAATAAGGCAGTTCCAAGAGATCAAGCTAACACACGTCCGACGGGGGTTGAACGCACAAGCCGATGCATTGGCCAGCTTAGCAGCCTCACTTTCTCTGCCGTCAGAAAAAGTCGTCACCGTGTTTGTGTTTGTCGGCGAAAGAAGGGTCTTGTTCCCTTTGACAGAAGTTGTGTTTCAAGAAGAGTCGGTCAATACCGTTGCCATTCAAGAACAAACAGAAGATTGGAGGCAACCTTTCCTCGACTACCTGCAACACGGTAGACTTCCTCAGCAGAAGGCTAAGAGAAAGGAAAGAAGAAGAAGGGCGCCAAGGTTTGCCCTAATTGAAAATGAGCTGTACCGAAGATCTCTGGATGGTTTTTTATTTTGACTCAGATGCCTGGCAAAAGAAGAGGCTCAACACGCACTTCAAGAAGTACATGCAGGAGTGTGTGGTGCTCATCAGACCGGTGCCAAACTACACATGCAGCTAAAACGGTTGGGATACTACTGGCCGACCATGATAGCCGACAGTCTCGACTTTGCCAAGAAGTGTAAAGTCTGCCAGTTCCACGGAGACTTCATACATCAGCCTCCGGAGCCGCTGCATGCAACGCCCTGTTCGTGGCCATTCGCCGCATGGGGGATGGATGTGATCGGTCCGTTTACGCCGCCATCTTCGGACGGGCATCTCTTCATATTGGCTGCAACAGAGCCTGACGGAACGGAACCGAAAATCTAGTACTACTCACTAGTGTTTGGCGGCGAAGCAGTGCTACCCTGGAGGTCTAAATCCCTTCGCTACGGGTTGCCATCGCGGAATCTCTCACCGATGAGGACCAAGGCTCAGATTCGGTTAGTCGAGCTCGAAACCCTCGATGAGAAAAGGCTACAAGCCCAGCAACACCTTGAAGTGTATCAGGCCCGCATTGCAAATGCATACAATAAGATGGTGAGGCTTCGGTCTTTCTTGAAAGGTGATCTAGTGCTCATGGTACGGATGAACATTGTCATAACACGGCGCGCTAGGGGAAAGTTTTAACCGAAGTGGGAAGGTCCCTATGTGGTGGAGAAAGTTGACTCACATGGCGCGTACTTGCTCACGACTATGGACGGCGATCGCGTACTGCCACCTGACGGAACGGAATGAAACCTAAGTGGCTCACCAGAAAGAAAGGAAAAGAACATTACAAGCAAAGAAAACAAAAGAAAAAGTCATTCTCCCAAAGCAACCTTCTACGAGGCGAAATCTTCTTGAGCCTTCTCGAGGTCAGCTCGTCGAGACGCCTGAACATCCCTAGCAGCGTTAGCCTCGGTACCAAGGTTGATCTGTTCAGCCCGGGCAGCGTGAAGTTCATCAATCGCCACTTGACGTGAGGCCCTGCTCACCTCCAAGATAGCCTGGGGCGATGAAACCCTCTGACTAGCCTCCGCCAAGAGTAGGATCCGCTTGAACAGTTGCTGCTTGGTCTCCTTTACCTTACTCTCTTGAGACTCGATCACGGTGAAGAGTCGGTCTCTTGAGGCTTCTACTTCTAGATCAGCAATGCGAGCCGCCACCGTTTGAGACCGTGCTTCGAGATCGGCCAGGGTATGATCAGTCTCTAGCATCTTTGTAAGTAAGGAACCCCGGCGAGCAGTCTCCAGCAAGTTCTCGACCCAGAGCGTGGCGACCCAAAGAAAAGGGCACTGGCAGAATAATCTACTCCCAAACGGTCCACGGTGGCAAAAGCGGCGCTACTATCGGTGAATATCTGGGGATACTCGGATACATCCCTACTCTTGAGCAATTTGATCAAAGATTGTTGGAGAGCGAGGGCGGCAGTACCAAAGATGTCCCCGAATTCACTCACGGCCGCTACCGATGGAGGAGCTGGCAGTAGCTGAACTCTGGGAGAGACTGGAAGAGGTCGCGGAAGGGACTGTCGAGATGGTGTAACAAGTGGTGGTGACCACCACAACGGAAGAATTACTATCATAACCTGTTCAGGCGAAGCAAGGGTCTGCAAGAGAGTTGGGCAAGTAAAACTAAAACAAAACAAACAAAAGTCTAACAAGAACCGAAGCAAAGTACAAGAAGTCTTACTGGCAGAAAGCACCGGCAATGGTGTCCTCAAGGGAGGAACTATGGCAGGAGTGGACTGGATCTCGGTCTGAGAGACGGCAGGAGGAACTTTGTCGGTCCGCTCAGTCTGATTTGGCTCACTGGCAGGGACAACACCCTCAAAGAGGGACTGCAAAGCAACAGATTGAGCTGCCTTTTTCGGTTTGCTTGACCCCTTTGACTTACTGGCCTTGTCCGTCTTCTTGGTTGTTGCCTTGGAAGAATTACCCTTCTTCTTCGGCGGCTTCTGACCACCCTTGGCAGACTTGGAGGATCATTTAGCAGGCTTTGGCCAGTGAGTCCCTGGAGCCGGTTCATCAGGCCCACGCTCACGTACGAGTGGACGATCGGCTAACGGACCCAACCATCCCGGTAACTCGACTGGCTCTTCTTTCATTTGAAAGAAGCCATACCCAGGGACAGGGATGAGGATGCCCGTCTTAAGAGATGCAGAAAAAGCTTCGCCTTCTTCGGACTTGGGTGTCCGGAAACCTTCAAGCTTCTCCTTGACCTCTCGGCCAGACAGTCTCGTACTGCTAGTCCGGTTCGGCCAAATCCAGATGAATCTCCGAGTTTCAATCCAATTCCAAGGGATCATGGCTTGGGAAGTCAGGTTCTCTACGTACCTGTTTAAGTTTAAGTTTAATAGTCACGGGCCGGGAATAAATACACGGGGGAGGAGATGCTCCTGTAGCAAAGGCTCAAACTCGGCCAAAAGTGCTTCGTCAGTCTATTGTCTCTTGGAGGAGGGCTCGGCAGTGCTCGGTTGACTCTGCTTTCTCTTGCGACTCGCAGAAGATGAAGCGCCATAGACCCGGTGAACTTGTTCACTGAATCGTTGTCACAGTGGCTGGGAGGAACTGAACTCTGCTCCAAAGAAAAGATAGCACTGGTTGAAGCAATCCACCACTCGACGAATTCTCGGGTCAGTCTACCCACTTCATCCCGTGGAGGACTCGGCGACTCGGTCTGGTCAAGTTGCCGCAGCTGTGATGGTAGGCGCCCGTCTGCCTAAAGACGTCGATGAGACCTATAAGGCTCTCCTTTCCAACCCTCCCAAGTTTTTTGGAGAGACCATGAGCTCTGTCTCCGTGGTGAGTTTTCTCTTCGTATTATCGCTTCAACTTTCTCTTTCCTGTCTAATTCCCGCTTCTCTTGCAGATTCAAAACCGCATTATCGCCTTGGGGGGATGACGCGATCTCCCAGAGGACAAAACTGCAAACCGAGCTCGAGCAAGAGAAAAAGTAATAAATTTAGAATTTCGTAAAGAAGCACAAAAAAGCCCCCACGATAAAGTAAGGCACTCCAATAAACTATATCCCATCTTGGTCTTCCGTTAAACGAAACGGAGGAGAAACTTTGCAAAAGTCCTAGAACGTAAACTAGGCAGAGTTATGCTGATTACCTTTGAAAACAAATGGATAGGCTTTTTTGTTTCGCTACCGCCCATAAGCCGGTGGTAAGAAATCCGAAACTTATGCTTGATAGGGCGCAAGAAAATCGGGAACAAAGACAAAGACATACCGAAAGAATAAAAAATACAACGCTCAATTTGCATAACAAAACTAGATCCTTTGGAGGCTTTTATACGACACACAATGTTATCAAACCAATAGAGAAGGTAAAAGAGCTATTCCCGAATAGGACAGGACACTTACACAGAATCTTAATAGCAAGGTTCCCCCCTTGCAGGCTACCCTTGGCCATAGGAACGCAACCCCTTTCTTTGCTTTGATTAAACCTAAACCGCCACGTCTGCCTGCGGGACTGGAAGCGGCCTTACGTGAGTATTCCCGCATTAAATGGGTTCAAGCAAGCCATAGGGTTGAGGTTCAAGCGCGACCTACTCATCATTACATTGGCTTGCCTAGTCAGCGGGTTTACCACTTGGTGGGCCTTCATACCAGAACCTCTACTAACAAGACCTGACCTGGCCTGCTCGCCTGCAGTAGCAAACGTACTGAAGGATGCTATCGAGTCCTGCCCTATCACGAGTGGCGAGCCTTGCACGCATCTCGGGTACATACACGACCGGGTCAGGGGGGCTTGCAATGAACCTCTTGCCTTCGACCCATGCCAATTGAATAATCGAACGCGAACGCTGGTGGCTTGGTTGGAGCGTTCATTCTTACCTTACAACAAAATGCTGTATATTTTCCTGGAATTGAAGTGTGTTCACAACAAGGGTGGGAAGGAATAGACTCCCCGATTTCCCAAAAAGGGCTATCCCCATGTGATCAAAGTGATGCGAGACCTTCTTTTTTGCTTCTTCATGTTGTGATCGCAGTCCGCTCGGATTATGATCGCATGGGCATGGCGAACTGCGGTGTGTAACCAGCGTCTTCAGTTCTCTTTTCTCTAGTAGAGCCCAAAAGAAAAAAAGATCTTATTCAGGACGAATTCATGAACCTTGAGCCCTACTACTTCAAACGAGAGGTCATTTCAGCACTCAGCATCGTGCTTATCAACCAAGGTTCTTCTTTCTTTGAATATCTTCCATCTTCTCCTTGGCAAGAGCAGTCCTACTTGACAAATCTGAAAAATGGTCCTTATTTAGTTTTCTGAGAGCCACCTTCAGATTTTTCAATTTGGAGCATAATTGGAACATGGGGGAACCTTCTACCTCCTCTTGCCAAATCTTTTCCACCAACGGTAAAAATTCAGGATGATCGGCCCAAAAATCAAAGAACTTGAATGCTTTCTTTGCTCTGGGAGAAGGGAGGGTGGCGATCTTAAGCTTCTTCCTTCTAGATGCACTTTCCTCCGCTCTGCTCAATCACCTCTCGACCAGGTTTGAGCTACACATACACAGGTTTGCTTCGGCGGGCCGTTTCAGCTCCGGTTTAAGGAGAGGTATTGTTCAACGATGGGTTAGCAATTCTATACCGAATCCCGCTTAAGGTCAGTCGGGAGAGATCGAGCGTAGAGGAGAGTTTATTATTATTTCGAATATGACATAAATGAAGTGCATCTCCCCCGTGTTTTTATTTGGTTAACCCTGAAATCTTTATCAAATGGCTTGGTTGGCCCCGTCTTTTTCAATCATCGACATCAGGATTGGGACTCCCTACTTATGGCCAAATCAGTGCTCTAGTGGATCCTCAATTTCGTTGTTCATCCGTACCGCTATCAAAGGAAAGTAGAAAGAAGAACGCTAGGGGGGATCTGTATCGTAATTCGATCTGCAGCTCTCCCTTCCAAAAATCTCTAGTAGAGCCAAAAAGAGATGGTTTAGTAACACATCCCTTTGTTTCGTCTTGGTCGTCCTTCCCTGATTCACTGAGCGATCAAAGCATATTGAAAGGGAGGATTTTTCAGGGCCGGAAGGAGGAAAAGACTTTCGAGACAGGGAGTTATCTTCCTTTGGTGGCACCCCACCCGCATATACACATCTAAGAAAGAGACTCAAAATTGCCAACTTATCACACTCTCCAATCATTCCACTTCTCACACTACGGCGACTAAGACTTTCTAAGGGCTCAAAAAAACCCTATTTTGGAGTGCCATCACCATCATAGGAGAACGGAAAGCTTGAGCTTTCGAAGTCATCTTTCCAAAGGCGAGTCAAAGCCATCGTGCGGCTTTTCAAGCCCGATCTTCCGAACCTGCTGCGTGAAAGCCCGATAGGGCATTCTCCTTTAGATTTGATTGATTCTAGAGTCGCATTAGCTTGGAACATGGCCTTTTCTTTTAGGCAAGATTGGATCGATTGGGCTTAGTGAGCGAACTACCTCTTCTCCGTACGGGTACAGGCGAGCTACTCCAATGGGGGTAGCGTAAGCTAGAAACTACTTCCATTGAAACAATTTCTTCTGTGCCTTGACTTCTGATTCGGTATCCGTTTTCTTTGGTGTTGTCGATGAACTTCTTCCGGAGCTTCCTTAGCTTCTAGTGCCCACTTGGCCACCTTGAATCAGGCTTCGAAAGCTACTCACATCTACATCTGTAATAGATTGGATATGCTTCCACATCCCGTTAAAAAAGGTTATGATTTCGAGGCTTCGGTATTGGTTTTCTCTTCCTTCCCCACAGGCTTCCTAGGATTCGTCACATCTCTCATCCCTATCTGGGCACATCATAGGTAGATTATTCTAGTTGCGAGCTCCTATCGCCTAGAGTTCGAAACGCTTTCCTTACCTTAGCTCCAAGTTCTGCAACATCCGAAGGGCCTGGCGCAGCAGCTGTTTCTTCTGATTCTGATTCTGTGTCAGTGGGCAAATGGGAACTATAGGAGAGTAGCTCACCGTAGGTCATCAAGGATAGGAAAGACTGACCGTCCGTTTCTTTCCTCTGGAAATCTACTACTTTCCAGGGCTTCCCTTCCATCTCTCCACTTAGCGCGTGTCTCTTGGTCTGACTAATATAACTCTTCAGGGTGTCGACCACCTCCTATTCCAGTAGTTCCAGATGAAGGCACATCACATGATTCCTATCCTTCCCGGCTGTTGGCCTGTTCCTGTTCTTTTGAATCATCAGAATAGTATTCATCCGTAGTCGTGGAAATCTGACAATAGTTCTGTGTCGAATCGGAATGAAGATCAGAGGCAAGGGCAGTGCTTTACAGAGGGCTTAGCTCTATAAGTAAGGAAAGTAGTACTTTTTCGAGACGAGACTAATTCAAAGAAAGAAGGGAACTTACCCATAGCGAAAGCAGATCCTGCTGAAGCAATTCTTGCATCCCCAAATGCTACTATTCATTTTGCACCTATAAGATACATTGCGAGCTAAACAAAGAAAAGAAGGGATTCGCAATTAACGCAAAAGAAGAAGCAAGGGGATTCGTGCTCGCTAGCATTTGATCAACATTGAACTCCTACGCCTCCGGATCCTATCCTGCTCACCGGAATGCGGACTCAAGGGATTCGAGCGCACCTAGCTAGCACCTGGCTTTCACTCCGGCACCTGCGCATACGTGCTCCTTTACTGCCTACGCCTACGCTCACGAAAGACAAAGCCACTCACGAATCCATTTTCTTGCTCCTAGCGCAGGAATGCCTGCCCGAAGCCACTATCACCTATGCAGCGGCCATCGCCTACCCTAATGCTCCTGCTCCGGACCTTACTGCTGGCTTTTAGCTTTCTTGCTTGCTATGCGCCAGCTAGCGGAATGCTTTACCGAATGCGCCAACCAACCGGAGGTGCCGGGCCTACGTGTGCCAACTCCAACTAGGAAACTACTACCGCTTGGGCCTAAGCTCCTGAACCAGCAGGAAGAAGAAGCGCATCTGGAAGAGGAAGAGGAAGAAGAAGCGCACCCGAACCCCCCACTCCTGACCGGAAAAGTCTATTGATTTTCAAAATGAATGTTTAGCCGACCAGGCTGAGTGTGATGTGGGCGGGATGTATTTGAATAAAAGAAAGGATATGTGTAACAAGGAAGCGAACATTGACCCCTTTACCGAGTAGTTGACCTATTATTTGATTGGAGAGTTTCCGGGCTGGCCTATGATATTGATTTCAAGAAATTCATTCCCCTCTCCCCTGCGTACTTCCCCATGGGCCATGGGCTTAAGACACCCCTTCCTTAACTCAACTCATGCATGCACTTTAGGACCTGAAGTCGTAGTAGTGCTAGCCGCCTGTCCAATTAGGGACCCATAATCTGTCAATCCACATCTATCGAATAGAGCTGCTAAAGACTAGTGGTTCGGGATAAGATAGGGCCTGAAAGGTAATAGTGAGCTCGAGCTGGAGCTGCTGCTCAGCCAGCGCTTTTCTCCCCTGGCATTGGTGAGTGTTTTGTTTTTAACCTCCTGCGGACCCTTGGCCATTGGTCACTTCCTCCCTTAGTGTCAACCCGGAGATCCCACCATTTATAACTAAGCATTGGGGGCCTTTCATCTGCATAGGCTTGTTAGCCAATTAATTACTTATTATTAAAGCTAATCATTCTTTATAGCGAAGGTTGGCGCGAGCCCCACTCATACAAACAAGTAGGGGAAAACTCTAGTTCAACTGTATTTTTACTCAGAATTGGCTGGGGCCTTAACCGTAGCTTTGGAGCTTTAGGGCCAAAAGGCCATAGATAGGCTTTTGGCTGGGGTTAGCTATGGCAAGGGTAGTTTCAACTCCCAAGCTCGGAAAAAGGAGGGGAAGCCCCTACTTTCCAATAAGGCCAGGGGGAATGAAAACACTCAACCGATGGGGGAGGGATGAACAGCAGCTCTAGGGGATAAATGTGGATATCCAGTGGGGGTCCCAACTGAGCAGGAGCTGCTCTACCCGCACATAGCTAAATATCCCCCTTCCACGCCACCCAGTTGGTGAGCTCCGCCCTTAAGGGAGCCCATCCGCCGGTCGGCTAATATTGGATAGTCAACTAGCGCACAGGGTAACTCGAATATCAAATCAAATATAAGAATAGCAGCCCCGGTCTATGGAAGGAGTGGCAAAAACAAGCATGGAAACAGCAGTCAATCAGAAAGATAAGTTGAAGGTAGCTTGAAGCCGTTCAACCACTAAAGTGGGTGAAGCATAGTTTCGTCCGTCCCTCTCGCTTTCAGCGCGGGATAGAGTTATCAGTACGTGCGACACCAACTCTTTCGTTTTCACTTCTTTCCACATTCCTCCTTTTTTATACATATCTAGTATTTTATCAATTCCTACCATATTTCGTTACTTTATCCCGAAAAAGGGGAGCAAAAATAGCTGGGCTCCTTCCCTGTATTGTTTTATTAATGCTTAGCATCAAACCCACTCAACAGGATATTCCATAAGCACTCCGGAAGGTATAGTGTGAAGGGAAGTAGGCCCCTTACATGAGAGTTTGCGAACACGGGGGCACGCTTTCTCTCACGTATTTATGCTCCTGCTGCTCATATGGAACAGGTTGGCCCCCAAAAGCCCCAAGGGAACGAGCGAAAGGGCTGCTTGCCGGAACAGCAGATCGAGCTCGGAGCAGCCTATTATTTATTACATTTCCAAGGGGGACTACTCTTTTGCCCCAACTATTCCAAAAACGGTAAAAAAAGGGTATAATTCTGAGACAAAAGCGTGTACTTTTAACATCCCTGATTCGGAAACTGCTGCAGTGGGAACTCTACTTGCCATTCCTCCTTCCGAAGTGAAAGTTTTCATTCTCTCTCTTTTCCCTTGGCCCAGTTGAAAAGCCTAACGTTTTTCATTGGATTCCCTAGGTGAAGTACCAGATTCTGAAGTGAAAGTAAGGAATTGCCCTGTCTGATTCGTAAAGTGGGAAGTCTTCTCTTTCGGAGAAGGAGGGGAGATCCGCGGACCTGGAGGAGGTAGAATTCTGAATACGGGTACGAAGGGTCATCCAGAAGCGCTGGAAGGGCTGGAGGAAGGGGACGAACCGCATCGATTGAGTTATATCCGACAGGCTAACACCCACGTACCTAGAAAGGAAGGGGAAAGTGATTAAATAGGTTCAATTGGTAAATAGAAGATAGAGACAGAGAAGGTTACGAGTGCAATCGCTTATGCGATTGGGGACAGAGGTCAGGGACAGAAGCCTGGGTTTCGGGTTTAGAATCCTAGCGCACCGAACTAGGGCATCGTCTCTCGCAAGAGATGGAATCGAAGAACTTCGCCCGAAAGCTATGATTGGTATCCCCAGGGGCAAGACGCTAGGCCAACAAGCCCAAGGTGAGACAGCCCTGCTAACTCGTACTCTTGCCCTAGGATTGGATTCAATAGTAGCTGAGTCAATTGCTGGGGATTCCTTCTCCCTCAAAGCCTATTCTGATTGACTTTTGTCCTCGGGATTCTTTTTGGCATCAAGCCTACCCTCACATGCAGGGGATTCTCAACCGATCTTCCCCCACGCTGTGAAGCGAGGCTGGCTCCATACCCATGATTTAAGGCGGGCGGGGACTGGGGGAAGAAAGACTTTCTCTTGAACCAAAACTCAAGATGATCCGATCCGTGCTTCGCCCCAAGGCACTAGGAGAAATTCTCTCTCTAAAACCGATCTGATCCACAGGTCGTTCTGCCAACCCATAGGCAGGAGAAGAAATCTCTGTAGTGTGCAGTCCCTAGCCTTATGGGGTGGTGAAGCAGAGCAAGCAGCCCTCGTTAAGATAGGAATATCTATTAAAAAGATAAAAAGACGCTATTTTCATTCAACTGTGCTTGAAAGAGAGAGGATATGATATAAGGTAAGCCCCAATTCCACTGAAAGATTCAATTCAGTCAGCTTGGCTTTTTCTCTAGTTTGCCTTTTCTTTTTGTCTACCTTCTTTAGTCAATGTCGCATTTCGAGTGCTTGGTTAGATCTCCTAATGTAATGAACGAGAAGATGCGGTGAATCAATCAGTATTAGCTAAGGAAAGCATTCTAATTCTGGGGAAGAGAGGAAATCTGTCTTTATAGGAAATTTTGATTTCTAGGGAATCTGTGCTTACTAAGCCTTTGTTTGAAGGACCGGTCTGAAAGTGCAAGACTAGCTGGACCCGGACTGACTAATCGCTAAGAGCTCACCCCGAGTGGGATAACTCTAAGTACGGCATTCAGTAAGAAGTAAGCCAAGTTCAGTGATCTTCGAGAATGAACTATCAGGCCTAAAGCCTAGACTAGGAGGAAAGAACTGATGACTCGCATCCCCTTAATCTGAAACTCTCACAAGAAGGATGGAAAGTCGTGGAATTGATCGAAGTTAGCCAAGTTCTCTTAGCCGTTACGTTAGGGTGACTCGAGAAAGCTTGAAAGGGAATTCCGAGAGCCCTTAAGCTTCAAGCTATCCGGCTTCAAGCCGTGAAGGAGGAATCCGAGTTGCATCCTAAAATAAGGAAGATCGTTCATCAGCGCTTTCAGTAACTAAAAGTCAATCAGGTGCGTAATCAAGCTAATCTCATTCCTTAGGAGCTGGAGCAATAAGAGATGAAAGAGTTTACTTTACGTTGAATACAGGAACTAGTAAACTTAGCATAGATGGAATGAACTATCAGAGAAGAGAAGGCTGAAAGCCTAGCCGAAAGCTTTTTTTTTAGTCAAGTACGCATGAAGAGTTTTGAGGTAGAGGAAGAAGGCATTCCATTCCGCATTCTTTGGCACGAGGGTTTGGCTTCCTTGATTCAGGTAGGAAAGAAGGGGCTATGGCACTTGCTTCCTTCCCTTCCTTTGCCAAAGAAAGGAATGACCAAGCTTAGCGAGGCCTTGCCTAGCTCAGCGAAGGTTCTCGAGTTCGGGCGCATCTCGTAACTCTCGTGAAAAGCCTGAGGTGGTCCCTAGCCGGAATCGCTTTCGCCATTCGAACGAATCGAAGGATCTGGGGTAAAGAGTGCTTTTGTTACCAGATAGATCCGCGAAGTGATCCCCATCTCAGCAGATTAACTTTCCTACCCCTCCATTATCCTATTGATTTCGATGCTTATGGCAACACGATCAATCATTCGTCAGCGGGCAGCCATTCATTGCCAGAAATTAGTTGAATCCAAGATTCAATTCCTGTGTCTCTTCCATCCCCTTTATCCTATGGGTCGATTCATTTATTGATAATGTTGAAGAATCGATGAAACGACCTTTGTTCCTTCCCTTTTCTTGACAAAGAGAGCGTGGTCGGCCTTCCTACGCTGACGAATGCCTCCTTGGTTCTGGAACGAACCCACATTTCCTTCGGGGAATCTCGCAAACAGCCCAGGCATTCTGCCTGCCTCAGTGCCTGCCAATTAAATCCCTTCCATCGGTCGCATCTGCCCTGTCTCAATCGGTCGAGCTGTATCGGTCAACTATAGGAAACTGGCCAATAGCTCTTCTTTCTTTTGGTAAAGGGCAACGGGTCCTGTTCAAGCATTAGCGCATAAAGGGAGTCAGTAGATTACCGTTCCTGTAGTTCTTGAGTTTATAAGTTAATGATTTGCGGATAGTAGCTTTGGTCGATAGGTAAGCGCCGTTCTTGCTTGCTTTCCTTCTGTTATGAGGGAGAGCCGCTATACGGCCATTTCTTGACAGGACGCGGAAGAGTGCGGGATTGTCTTACCGAAGCAATTCTTATTCAAGAGCAGATACGATCACACCGCCATCAAGAGAGACAAGACCTATTGCCCTGCCTCCAACAGATGAACTAGCAACGGAGTCGCGGTCGCGAAAAGAGCCAGTCTCTCTTTCTGTTTCTGGAAGCTCCTTCTTTATAAGTATAGTATATATAAGAAGGTCGAAAGACCCCTAGTACCAGCTATCTGAAATGCATAGAAAGCAGTTTGATGCCTAGCGAATCTAGTGGTAAGGCCTTGAAGGCAGTATTCAGATAAGCGCTTCTGTAAAGAGCAAGCATTTCAAGCAAGATAGTTAGAAAGCTAGCGCAATACAGCCATTATACTCAGTTGTTTAGAACAGTGCCGTAATCTAAGGAGCAGGTGGTAGTTTTTACTTGATTCAACTAGCAAGTCAGCTCTGTCGAAGGAGAAAGCACTCCAAGTAGTTTTCCACTCAAGTTTGAAGATTGAAGATGAATAGGAGCTTGCTTGCCCAGTTAAGTAGCAATTCATAGCTGTAACTACTACCAAAGCCATTCATAGCTGTCCATGTGAGTAGCCATTCAGCGCGGTACCCATTCGATTGATTTAATAGATATAACAAGTCTTATAGATCCCTCGGTCAAAGAAAGAATGAGATATATAAAGTGTGAAGTGAGGTATCAAACTAGCCCTTCCACACTCCTAAATAAGAGCACTAGCTTTCTTCTTCTTCCCGAAGGCACAGGCGCACTTCCGCTTGTTGGAGCTCGGGAATTGTTCAAGCCTTGCCTTCCTTACCTGAACTGGCGAAGTCAGGGAGGGCAAGAGGGATGGAAAGAAAGATTCATACTTCGGTTGACCTTGCCGGAGATGGAGACACAGGTGGATAGATATAGACTAGGGGTGCGAGACAACTCTCTAGGCCCCGGTTAAGCACGCTTTCTAATTTTCGCAATAATCCCTATACAATAACGGATTTTTCTAAAATGCACTATTCGCCAAGCAAAACTCCATGGAATCACTTCCGTTAGTTAGCGCAACGGGATAACCGAGAATGAAGGATTCCATATAATATAATAAAGCCGATCACCAATAAGGGCAAAAAGACGAGATTCAGGCACATAAGGCGAACTAGCTTTCAATTTAGACTTCAGGTCTCGTCATCAATAGGGCCTACCTCTCCCTTCTCTGGCGAGAAGGGCTTATACTCAAATTTCTATCAAAAAGCGGTCTGTCGACCAACCATTAACTTATTCACTTCACTTTCTTTTTCATTCGTGCTTTAGAAGTCCCGCTCTCAGGCGCCCTTTCTCTTCATATGCAATTCCTTCTTAACCGTCCCGCCATTCCTGACTTTAGGAAGAAATAGAGTAAGGCCTTTCCCTTAGTTAGGTTGTGAGCTTTCCTTCCTTCCTGTTCCTGTGCTTTGGGTGGCATTGGACCGAGGCCCTACCTCTCATCGTGGGGAATTCCTGTGGCTCATCACTTGCCTTATGCCGGGATGTTCCTCTATGATAACCCCGAAATGGCATCTCAATTGTACCCCCACATTGGAGTACTCTCTGATACTTGAAGCAGCTTCCAATATTATCCCTTTTGCCTTCCCTGCTCGTTTTCATTCGGAACCCAGCTTTACCGCTGTATCTCACTTTGGCCACCCTGATGGAGAAGATTATTGGGCCACTCTCTGCAGGTTCACTCCGGTTGGCATCTACGGATGTCAGGGTTAACCCAATTGTATGGTTCAACTACTTTAGTAATCCAATCCAGGTGATGTGTAGCGGTGTGTGAATGGCACCCGCAAGATCGGTGATGTACTGAGGCCATGGATGATTTCAAATTCAAATTCAACTTAAGGAGTAAGCAAGAAATCACTGTGAAGTGAAGAGCGAAAGCGATGCAAGAGCAGTCTATAGTTTCAAAGTGAACCGGGAAGTTCGAGTTAAACACTATTAAGGAGCTGTTCTCTTTTGGTTTGGACCGGGAAAGAAGACAGTTACAGCCCCTAACTCACCTCTAAGCTACGGGTTGGAACCCCGCTGTCCGGTAGAAGACCGGTCATTCCATTTGCCCGGAACCTATCCTCCTTGGATAGCAGGAAGGGGCACACTTATACCTCCACGTAGACTGAGATTCAAACTAGAACTTCGATTGAGACCCTTTCATACGGACTAACACGGGGACTAGCTCTGCTGGAAAACCACATTTCTAACCAGTGTATGACTAAAACAAAATGTGCTCCAAGCGAATCAAACTAAAGCTTTGTGTACTCCTTTGCTTCTGCTTCCTATTCTTATTCCTTGACGGATCCGCTTACCTCAAACTCTCTTTGAACCGAGAGGAATGGTTGACCCGCGAAGAATGCACCTTTACTGCCTATGCCTACACCTCTTGCCTTGAACGGCAGGGACAGAGAAAGGTTCAGTATGAATATGAAAAGGATTGCACCTTGCCGGAGGAGAAAATACTTATCTTCGGATGCCACTAATCCCGTCCTTGCTTTGAATCAATATCACTATCTTCGTGCTCGCTTATAGAATCCTAGATATCTTACCAGGGGTCCTAAATATCAAATACCTGGGGGTATCCCCTACTTCTCCATTCCTTGTCATCTTGCCATATTGGAATCCAGATATTGGAATTTCGTGTACCTATAAGATAAGAAAGGGGAAATCCTGTACCGAATCGTTGTCTCTAAGCATCGGCAGACCCTTCCCCAATCAATGTAGAGAAAGACCAATGCTACTAGCAAGACCAGGGGAATCTTCCACTACTGAATAACTTTTGGGCTACTCCTTCTTCTCTTTCCTTTTGGGATTCTTTCCCAGTTGCCTTGTCCAGGACAACTTCTGACTTTACTCACATTGACTCCTTCTTCTATGGTACCTACAGCTCAATTGTGGTTGTTCTCTAGCGTGACATGCTATGATCACCATCAAAGGTGAGAATTGGACTCCTAGGTTGGGAGTCTGATCTCCTTTGGCAGGAAGGATTTCGATGAAGAGGGCTAAGAAGACCCGAAACCGTCCATGATCAGATTCATTAGTAGGCTTTGCTTTAGTCATGCCTTTGAAGGCGGGGTCGCCTACTCCATAAACTTCTCTGGGCCCTCTAGCGACCATAAAAAAGAAAGTTTTGAAGCACTAGTGAGACGGCATCCAAAGCCTTTCTCTGCCACTTCTTCCCTTCCTTTGAGGATCGACATGCCAAGATACCACTTCTTATTTAAAAAATTAATCACAGATATTGACTTTGAAGCAAAAAGGTTGGAAGTTGACGATGAAAAGCAGATCAAAGCTCATGGTTAGCCAGGTAGTTTAACAACGTAGCTCCGGTAATTCCATTCTCACTTTCAATAGGTACTCAAGATAGAAGCAAGAATCAAAGAAGTCAAAGCGGGGGCTATAACCCCGGTTTACTCAATCTTCAACAAGAAGAATTTGAAATCAAATAAGTTCAAAAGTGAATAAGTTGAAGCGAAGGAGACCAAAGGGAGAGGAAGCTCAGACTCTGCCCAAGGCTTTAGATTGTTGGTTTATAGATAGCACCAGTCAAGAATCGAATTCTAGGTAGCACACTGAACGAAGTCAAGGATATTTCTACTTTCTAGTCAAGCTCCGGAGAAGTGAGTCACTTGTGAGACAAAGCAGTTTCTCGCAGGCAAAGGAATCTCAGTCCGGAGTGAAAGGGAAGTTGTGAGGCTCACCCGTCAAGTAGGGAATATAGAATATTTAGGAGGAAGTGTGAAAGCCAAGGCTTCTAAGCCATGGAATGAACTGAAAATAGTAATAGATAGAGCGAGTGAATGGTTTTAATAAGCTTTCTTCTAAGCCTAAGCCCAGGAATGAAGTGAAAAGACAGGTAGCTCCGGCGAAGGGGAAGACAGAGGAATTCGATCTGAAAGTGAAAGGCATTTCGTCAAGAAATGAAATGCGCAAAGGACAGATGCAGCTCAGTCGAAGGAGATGAAATCGACTCAATAGTTAACGGAAAGGAAGGTAATGAATGGGCTAGGAAGCCACTGATTTTGAAGGGAATGAGAACGGCTGCTTTTAGGCCGGTTTCAGTCTGTCCGGTAGTTGAAAGCAATCTTTAGAAGTGGGGAAGATCAATTGAAAGCTAAGTTATAATTATCTCTACTCAAGGGAGAGTAAACTCACCTTAGCAGCTTGACTTTAGTACTTAGACCGCGACGGGAAGGTAGATGAAAGCGAAGCTAACCATGTTCAAGGAAGAGGCGTTGAGTGAAGAACAGTTCTGTAGTGAATTCCAATATTCCATATTCCCTTATTTCCCGCTTGGGAGAAACTGAGAATATCTAGGGTACGAAGTAGAGTCGTCAAGAGGAGCGGCGTAGTCTCAATCAAATATTCCATATCATAAGCCATTTCAAGGATCAAGTGAAAATAGAACGGGGTTCTTAGCAGCGTAGCTCACTGTAGGCAGGAAGGAGGTAAGCGTTAGCTTATTACTCACGAGGGAAGTTTATCTAATATTGCATATTGCCCTGAAGGCAGGCGAAGAAAGTTGTTGGGGGACGAGTCCCGACACCTACCTCTTCGAACAGAGGGTCAGGAGACACGAAGAAGCCTTTTTCGCGCTACAGACCAAAAGAAATTGGAATGGCATAAAAAATAGTAAAAGTTATCTAGCTTTTCATGCTTTTGGGATAGCTTCGTCTGGGTTTACATACTTTTTACGGGGAAGCTTCTAGCTACCAAAGAGAATTACGACGCAGGTTCATCCTTTCGAATCACAAATTGAAAGAAGGCAGCTAAGCAAATTGATGTTGGCCTTTACTGAGTCTAGCTAGGTGGTTTTAGCCATTCCTTCGTCTAGGTTTTAAAGCCTTGACTGAGTCTGTAGTGAGAGTGAGTTTACAAAGAATCCGAAAGTGGTAAACTAGTTGCTTACTCGAGTCGAAAAAGATAAAATAGATAATAACCCAAAGTGCAGGTGAAAGAGCTCTAAAACTAATGGAACTTCGGTTGACCTCTCGACTAGTCTACAACGAGCTGGTGAGCCAATTCAGTGCTTTTTGAACGGGGCTGTTGTTAGCCATGGTTGTTAGGAGTATAATTCTCTGTGGTAAGGGAATCCGTGAGATAGCATAGCAGCAGTAACGCCTTTGTTCATTGAAGGAAGGGAAAACTTATTTATTATAAAATTGATCGAACTAACAGGCCACAGAGAGACAAAAAACCAATAAAGTTGTATTGGATCAACTGCTTCTCTTGTTCACCACTGGACTATCACCGTCTACTAAATCAGGGTATCCGTGACTTGCTGCTTATGCTAACGAGCCTACTACCTATTTTATTAAGGAGTCTACTCGGCACTGACAGTTTTTTAAAAGTATAAATAAACTCTTCCTGATCGTCATAGTACAGTCTTCTTGGAGAAGATCCTTTAGTGGCGAATAGGAATTTGCCCCGTTGTAGTTCTATTATATCACAGTTATGCTTAGTCTTGTGTTAGTAGGGCGGTTCTTTCACACCTCCTGGAGAAGGAGGATTTAGTTCCGTGAAAAGGAAGAAGCTAGATGTAATCTTCGAAATTGGAGTAGGTTGGGCTTTGATGACCTAGACTTTCTTCTCACAGCTCGACCAGATGAGCACCTTTGAGAGTTTTCAAACTCTGATCCATACCCCCCCTTTTTTATTATGGGGCAGCCCTGGTCAATATAGAGAGCAAGTCATCCGCTTTAATTAGAACGAAGTTATGTTCTCACAAAAAGTAAAGGAAGATTAAATATCTAAACAAAAAGGCGTACCGCTAGTTGTCCTTCTATGGGATGGGGTTTCAATCGATCGGGTGGAGTTTGTCAAGCAAGGCAAGACCATACTCAATATTATAAGAGTACCGGGTATTTGGCTCGTAGGCGTTTAGTTCCGTATCCATAAGATGCTGGGATATTTCTAATTCTTTACTTCTTCAATCAAGTGCTTTGAAATAATGGCAAGTGGATCGTCAATAGATAATCAGGCGAAGCCGGCTTTACTTAACTAAGATGTAATAGCTCCAATGGAATCGTTAGCATGTAAGCCACCGGAACCTACTACCATGGAAAAAGGGGATGGGATCACTCCTTTTCATTAGGCTCATAGGCAAAAGAGTTTTTCAAGAAATTAAATAAATATACAATATAGAAAGCAATATGCCAAGGAAGTCAATTACAAGAGTTTAGCCAAGTGAAAGAACTCCCTTTTTGATCCAAAATCCTTTTCGCCACACTTGTTTAGCCAAGGTTTTGATCGGATCTTTCCAGATCTAAATTCAAGGATTTCGCAAACTGAGCATCGATTGTATCAATTCAAGTTAAAAAGATTTTAACTATCATAAGGAGTGATTTGGTGATCTACCTTTCTAATATGCGAGTTCAATATCTGGGGACTACTTTTAGGCTTTCAAAAAAATTTCCTTTCTAACTATGAAAGACCTTATGTGATTAAAGTCTAATTCACCTTTCGGGAAGAGGAGGGGTATATGAATGAAACAAAAAAAGAGATCCTTGGGGTTTTGCTAACCACTCCATCCGGTTATGAGCTCTGGTATGCCCATTTTTTTAGTAATGATCGTGAAGTCAAAGGCTGGTATTAGCGAAGTTTGAATAGTTCTTAGACAAAACGAAGGCATAGGCAAACACCTTACTATGGCATGTCTTCTTCCATTCCTCCAGAGTCTGCTTGAACTAAACTCCGTCTCTTCTACCAATTAAAGCATTCTCCTTACCAATCGGTAGCTTGAAAATGCGAAGACTCTTCCCTTAACAAAGGAATGAATCTTCTCCACAGATGAACACCTCGTTGTTCTACCGCTCTACTTACGAAAGGTAAACCTTCCCACCTATAAATAAAGAAGTCGTCTTGGTATTGGATCCGATCTAGACGCCCTCTCTTACTTCTATATATTAACATTTCTTTCTTCCGGCTTAGCCGAACTACTTACCTCGGTTCAGTCAGTCAATCCAGTCATCCCTAATCAGGTTAATCTACTGAAGAATTTCCTCATGCTTTACTGGCCTTGGTCTGATAGGAAGCTTGTGGTCCCCGTCTTTCACAATAACAATAGGCCTTTCTCCTTCTTGTTCACAGCCGTTCGGAGAACAGTCAGCGGTCCAGGTAGCCTTGTCCCCATTCTTCATTTCTCCGGGTGAAGCAGGCCCTCCCGTAATGATACAAAGGTGCGAACCCTTGATAATCAGTGTCGAACAAAGGAGTAGAACGTATTATGCCCAAAGAACTCATCCCGTACCGAGCATCCGATTTGGATGATTCATGAAACCGAAGAGTCAGAGGTTCCAATGGACTGCCGAGGCGCAATCAGCCTTTGACTTGGTTAAAAAAACTACTTGAACCTCGGGTACTCATGCCTCCACAGCAAGGAAATCCCTTGATCTTGTTTGTATATGTCGACGATGGAGAGTAGGTGCGTGACTTGCTCAAGAAGACAAATACGAATCAGGCCTCTTAAGGCCTGTCTACTATCTCAGCCGCATATTGAAAGGGCCTGAGTTGAACTACTCTCGTGCTGAAATTGCCTAACCCTACCCTAGTCTTTGCTGCTCAAAGATTACGGCAAACTCTTTTAGCTCATTCTGTTCGACTTATGACTAAAGCTAGCCTGGTCAGATATCTATTATCCCAACCTGCCCTATCAGGACGTGCAGCCAAGTGGTTACTTCGCTTGCGATATAGTCTGCACTCCTCCCAAAGCAGCTATTAAAGGTCAAGCTATCGCTGATTTCTTCGATCTGAAGCTGGCCGGAGAGAGGATGAAATAGAAGACCCAGAACTTGAGCACTTGCGCGCTGGGCTACAAAGTGCCTTTGAGGCAACTGAGAAGAAACTGATCCATCTTGAGCCACTCAATATACTTAGGTTTTTCAGAGTCTCTATCAAGAAAGGTCTTGGATGGTGCAAAGATTGATCCATCCACATAACCAAGAAAAGAAGATCATTACAAATAAGGATGGGCATGAACTGATCACGCCAAACTAAATTGTTTTTTCTGAGTCAAGTTTGACTCATGACATGGATGGTGATCTTGTTGATGCTACGGTGTATAGGAGACTGATTGTGACGGTTGATATACCTTACACAATCACCCGACCGGACATTGCATATGCTGGTTGTGTTGTGAGTCAATTCATGGAGAAGCCCAGAAAAGAACACTTAGATGCAGTTTACAGGATACTTAGGTATATAAAGTCCGGGCAAGGGTATCATGCTATCTATCTTCCGACAGCACATTTCAATTTCAGATCACAGGATACCGCTGAAAAAGGCTAGGAGCTAGTGCCAGTCTAGCTGCTCTAGCAAGCCGGCAAGCTAGTGGCATTAGCGCCTTACCCTTAAGTGAGTAAGAGCTTCTTCCTTCGCTCCATTCGCCTTAACTGACCTTTCCATTTCCAGAAGACCGAGACGAGAGTCACTCGCTACCTTGAGAACAGTGAAAGCTCAATCCCAACTCTCTTATCTGGTGCAGAACCCGCCCTAGAGCTATTGCTAGATTTCATCTCAAATCGAGCTGCAGTTCTTCTTTCAAACCTAGCTAGGGGATTGGCTTCTGCTCTATCAATTCCGTAACTCTTATCTACGATAACAGCAAACTTAGATCATAGAAGACCGGGTCTTTGACTTCTTATTCTTAGCATTGTCTGGCGATTAGCCCTTCTTTTTCAGGTACTCTTGAAAGCAAGAAAGAGGCCTTAGCTTAGCCTAGGAGCGCAGATAGCCATAGAAAGAGAATTGGAAAGAGTCTATAATTGTGCCGCACTACCTCTTTGTTTTCACAATAACCGAATCACTCCGCTCGTGAACATAGAGGACTCACCAACTACTGATTGAAGCCCATTCACCGGTATCTTAGGTAGCGTATACACTATCATTTAGAATAGAGATTCCCGCGTGATCGACCACCTAATTGCTTTAGGAAAGAAAGACAGATGACCAATTGGGAAGGAAGAGAGAGCTTTTCTGACTCATCCCATTTACGGAGTCCTCGGCTTTGCCATTAGATATGATAGATCCAGGCATTTGGATACCATTGTTCGGAATTGGATTTGTGGCAAGGCGGGGCATCTTAGTTGGGCGATCTGCCATTTTCACTTTCTTTCAGCTTCCAAGCTGGTTCTACCAATTGGTATACTTCGGACTGACTTCTTTTAGGTTTATGGATTCAGGGCCCCATTCCTGCAGTAGCTTGATATGGGAGTCATTCAGATCCGCTTCTAGGTGCTTTTCTAGACAAGGCAAGGTATCCTCACTATTACAGATATTGGTGAGAATACTGATACACTCCTACCTTCAAAAGGCGACTGGTAGCGAGCAGGAAGAGAGGGACGTAACAGAAAGAAGTCCCACCGAGATTGGCAGGGAATAAGGAGAAGTAAATTTCTCCAAGGGAAAATATCCACTAAATAGAAGAAGGAAGTCTCCCCAGGGCATGTACAAAATCTTTCAATACCCAATAACTGGATCGCTGGGAGAAGGAATGACAGGTGGAAGGCTTCTATTCTATTATACCAGGGTCAGAAAGAAGGACTGTAAATTTCCCTCCTACCAAATATCCAACCAAAAAAAAGGAATTGAATTAGGACTAGAGATACATCTTACTTTGGCCTGATTTCCTTCTTGAAAAGGGAACTGCTTGAAAGAGACTAGACTGACTTTTAGGACTTTCCAGGAGAAGGGCTTACCACGGGCACTCCAACAACTGGCTCTGCAAAGAAACTAGCTAAAACAGAGCTCGCATGAATTGCTCGTATTGCTCGTATAGAGGGTATAGCCTCATCTGCACCGACAGCAAGCCTTTCTACAGCGAAGGAAACAACTGGCCCGCCATCAAATACCTATCTGCCCTCGAAAACACATATGAAAGACTTATTCAAGGCGCCTAACCTACTAATTGTTCTTGGCTTTGTATTCTTCCAAACAGGAAAGGTGAATAATTCAACCATTGGTCTTTCTTTCATCTTTCTCTCATCTCACTAAACTAAGTGTCACAAGAATAGTCATTCTTTTGCAGCATGATTTGAAGAAGGGTCCAAAGGAGAAGCCGGAATACTATACTAGTGTCGGAAGAAGGAGCATTTATACGATTTGCATTATATGAGGAGTACTCTTCTTTATGATCGCACTGAGCAGCTATTCACGGACAACATTCCTCACCGTGGAGCACCGATCAAACTAATAAGCAAGCAAAAGAAGCAAGGCTAATTGTTCTGTCCCTAATGCAATGCGGGAGAGCACTTTAGAATTGTTTTCGATTCTAGGTGCTGGGAGAACTCCCTCCTTACCTATATTGCTATGTGTGGGTAGAATAGGTACGCCTACGAGCGAGAGCGATGACTAATTCATAAAATGGTAGAAGCCCTAGGTAATGTAATTAAGCAGTCCTTCTTTTTCATATTCCTCTTTGAAATTGAATTTGCTACTTAACTTAATAGAATAGAAGAAAAGAAAGGAAGATCTCTATTACCGGATGAGATGAACCGTACTTGCCTTTTGTAAACGTACCGCGCACAAGAGCAGAGGTCTTTCTTTCGGTAAGGGCCGAGCATCCGGTGCTATTTGTTTCATTTCTGAATCATTAGTATAGGTGGCCGTCCGTTTAGACCTTACGAAGGGTTCATCACATCAGCGCTTTCGACCGTCTTATCATAAACGATAATTATGAGAAAGTAAATCGATCAACGCATTTGAATTGATGATACGAGATACAGATATGAATGACTTTTCCTTCCCCTTTCTGTCAGTGGATAGCTCCAACCACTAGTGCAAGTTTGAATCGGTCAGCCTCTAGGGAAGCAAGTCCAGGTATTTCTTTGCGGAAGAGCGGGCTTTCGTGCATTCAGTCAATCGACACGTTGGTAGTTGTTGGCTTTGGCTGCCTTTCTAAGGCATGGCTAGTTTGCACAGTCCTATTTGAATACCCGGATGCGGCAGACCCTTTGATGAAAGAAAGCGGTGATGTGGAATCAGAACAAACAAACGTACTTCTCTCCTCCTGGTTCAACCACTCTAGACTTCAGACCCTTAATGGCGGCTCGATTCAACTAGCGCACTCACTCCTTAACACTCCATTCAGCGAAAGACTTTTTTTAGGGCCTATCTCTAGGTCATCCATAGGCCTTTCCTTTAATCAGTAATTGGGATAAGGGGAGAACGAGTCGGCATAAAGAAGTGGAAAAGTACGGGTCTAGAAGCAGCTTCTGCGCCCAGGCCTAGGTCAGCATCCTCCTATGCTTCTTCCGGTCCAGCGGTGAATGTGTCAGGTGCCGATCGGTTGGTTGTGGTTCTTTGGAAAAAAATCCTTTTCTTTTAGGTTCGAAGCCTGCCTTTTTGTCTCTTTTTGTAATGGCTATTACAAGTAGCAAATTCCTTTCATGTAGATAGAGTAGAGTCGCATGCTGTACTGCCTTCGTGTGAGATCTAGGATCGAGAAAGAGAAATAAGACTTTACGCCCGGCAATGAAAGATCAAAGTCAAGGGCGGGCCACTGATACAGTACGCTACAATGAGCAAGAATCAATTCTTGATTGACAAATAAATAAGTTAATAAATCAGCTGTGCTTTAGCCCTGATTACTAAATTTCTTATAGAAAGAAAAAGATCTTCGTCTTGCTTCTTTGGATTGAAGTGCGTGCTAGAGATAGATGCTTCCGTAAGTTTACTTTTTTCAGGAAAGCGAAATTCTTTTAGTGTTCCAGTGAGATCGAATGGTACTGACATTGTACAACGAGCGTTCAGAACCAGCCGCGAAGCAAAGAATAGAATGCATCTCAATGACTCTTTTTAGAATAATAAAGTCTCTTTTGAGACGAGTGATTATCAGTATCGCCGTACTTTTTATTACTCGTGCCCTTTTGGACTGTGACTGGGGCTTTTCTTTGGAAGCCGCTTTCTTCTTTTTTATTAACGACTTCATGGGTTTTTTGCTTTCTTCCATGGATGGATTTCCTCTTTCCGTCGGAGGCGATGGAAGTGGTGCTAGTAGCTCTTCGAAGCGACCGCAATTGGATCTCAACAATGTCCCTGCTGCTGAGCCGGAGTCTGCCCCCCCGTCGGACCCACGGACGGTAGAAGACGAAAATCTTCGTCTACGCCAGGAGAACGCCGAGCTCCAGAGAAGGCTAACAGAGGAGATAGAGCGGATCAAAGCGGTGCTCGACGAAGCGGAGCGCCACATCCAAGGAGTCCAGGAAGAGGATCAAGCTCGGCAGGGGGCATGGTCCGCTTATCAGCAAGAACTTTACCGGGAATATTCTCGGTTAAAGGCTCTAGAAGCGGAGAATGGCAGAATGCGATATCGTATGAACGATCTCCATTTGTTGAAGGGGAAGGAGCCATTACAACGATTCCGTAAGTAACTCAGTGAGTGCTTTCTAAGAAGGGCTTGGAAAAAGAAAATGAAATACGAACAACCGCGCTGGTCGTAATAGATCGACTTTCATGCTAGTTCTTGCTCCAGCATGAAAGTTCCATTTCAGGGAAGGACGACGTACCATGATACTTTCTGTTTTGTCGAGCCTTGCTTTGGTCTCTGGTTTGATGGTTGTACGTGCTAAAAATCCGGTACATTCCGTTTTGTTTTTCATCCCAGTCTTTTGCGACACTTCAGGTTTACTTCTTTTGTTAGGTCTCGACTTTTTCGCTATGATCTTCCCAGTAGTTTATATAGGAGCTATAGCCGTTTTATTCCTATTCGTTGTTATGATGTTCCATATTCAAATAGCGGAGATTCACGAAGAAGTATTGCGCTATTTACCAGTGAGTGGTATTATTGGACTGATCTTTTGGTGGGAAATGTTCTTCATTTTAGATAATGAAACCATTCCATTACTACCAACCCAAAGAAATACGACCTCTCTGAGATATACGGTTTATGCCGGAAAGGTACGAAGTTGGACTAATTTGGAAACATTGGGCAATTTACTTTATACCTACTATTCCGTCTGGTTTTTGGTTTCTAGTCTTATTTTATTAGTAGCCATGATTGGGGCTATAGTACTGACTATGCATAGGACTACTAAGGTGAAAAGACAGGATGTATTCCGACGAAATGCTATTGATTTTAGGAGGACTATAATGAGGAGGACGACAGACCCACTCACGATCTACTAAAAGGGAAGTAGCTTTATATTGGTTCAAATCCAATTCGTGAGCTGTGAAGCCGCTTTGCATCTTTTTCTTTCTGTCTAGTCTCGGCCTTGGTCCTTCTTGACACTAATCACTTCTAGTAGTTAAAGTAAAGCGAGGATCAAGACTTCGATTCTAAAATGATGCTTCAAACTTGGGCTTTGCAATGGATTTTCCCTGAGCAAGGTGATCGATCTTTAAGCTACGTGAGAATCATAACTTCAATTATACCCGGGATTTTGGTCTTCAAGATTGTATATAGAAAGAGGAATTAGAGGCGTAAGGAGACGCGATGGTAGCGAGCATCAGTGAGGAAGGAGACTATCTATCGTACTCTCGACGAGGACCTATACGCTGTTTCAAAAGCATCCGAAGAAGCTATTTTCTGTTGGTGGGGGCATATCCCATATGTTGGTGGGCACCTAAAGAAAGGGGAGATAGGACCATAGGGTCTGGTACGAGTGAGACTGACAAGGTACGAATGAGAAGTCGTGAGAAAGCAAGCCTTCAAGACAGAAGGCGAGTCAAGAAGGAACGGAGAGTTTACAATTAACAAGCTAACCCACACAGAAGACGATTTTGATTTGATAGCAGACTTTCTTTTAAAGGGAGTTAGAATGCGCTTTGGTTCTGGTAGTATATCCCTATATAGATAGGCTCTGTAGTCGGGCTTAAGCCAGTTTCACCGAGGGTTTAAGCAGTGATTAGGTACGAGCAATAGTCTGATTAGATTCTGCTGGAACTGCGCTCTCCATTAAGAGCAGAAAAGACTTCGAACTAAAGAGATACAAAAAATAGTGTTTTGTGTAGTTCCTTTGTGCCCAGAGGACTTGAAAGAGCTTCGGATTCTAGTGATCCTCAATTCAAAGTCGTAAGTCTTTCGCTTGACCGAGGGCTCGTTGGTCTTGGTTTCGATTCCAGAGATCGAGATTAGAATTAGCTCTTTTCGAACTCAAAAGAAAGTGAGTGAGCAAGGCTACCCTTTCAACTAGATACGAAATTGAAAGAAAGGAGAGTTTTAGTTTTGTCACTTCCGGGAATTAAGTAGAGGATCCCGGCTTCCCTATCTGATGATTAGGATGATGCCTGAACTTGAACTGGTGGAATCCCTACTAGTCACCGATGTTGGTGCCTTTTCTGCTCTTGTCGGAGTAGCTACTCTTGGTGCTTTTGTAAAGGCATAGCGTAAGGAAGCTCCTGCCCTGTTCTTATTACCGCTGCTATAGAATCTGCTGTTGGAATGGGCACTTTTGGAGGTCGGTAACGATTAAGAAAAGATTTGAGAGATGCGTTTTCATAACCTACTTTCGTACCCACAAGCCCATGCAAGGGCGTTAAGGCTTAAGATTTTCCTTTCCCTCTGAGATAGCGAGAGCCCTTGCGCAGATGTTCTTGCCACTGTTGGTGCTTTAGTTGTACTAAAAGTAGTAGGAGATTAGGACTAAGGGCATAGCTTAAGGAAGCAAGTAAGCCGAGGGAGTTCTGTGGTGAAGGACTACGCGCAGCTAATGTCCACATTCGGTCGGTCTTCAAGTGAGTGAGATGAGGAGTGAAGAGATCTTTCTAAAGAAATTCGGGTTAGCCCAAGCCAAGTCCGCATCGGACCTTTCTCCGCCCCGCCCTTTATTTATTCTTCACCCCCGCTTCTGGTCTTCCCACTAAGCAAGTAAATAACCACTCTCTACGCAAGCAAGAAACAATAAATAACAAAGTCTGAGTCAACGGGATTTGGTTAATCGCTCACTCTGTCACGAAAATGGGCGGGTTTGCCCCCTTCAACTGAAAGGAAGAGGCATCCTCTCGGTCATGCAAGACATCGATTCTGGAAAAAAAGGATTATTAAATCCCGAAACGCCTATCACTAAGTAAGCTGGTGGACAAGCGGATCAAGAAATGATGTTACCGGGGGGTTGTCTGTCCATGCGAGGTGGTTCTTCCTCCGAGAATGTATATCTCTTTTATCCCTAAGTTTCTCATCAAGTGGAAGAGACAGGCTGGGAGAGGGAAGAAGAGGGGCCCTTACACACTAGATAGAAGGATAGATTGGATTGTAAGCACCACGAGAACGAGTCCTCTTCGGCTAGCTTTTCGCAATAGATAGATTGATTGATTAGATATCCTATTATTCCATTACTTACGATGCCCTGGATGCGGATAGTAGTGAGTTTATACCTCCGCCTAATTAGCAAGACTGTTCATACCTTAAATAAGGATTTCTTTCTTTTCTATTTCTTTCATTCAAGCGAGCTGCCAGGGCAGCAACTGAACAATTACACTTAACAGGGGCACCAACCCCGGCACCGGGCCACGAAGATTAAATAGGTCTTCCCGCGGTTCCATTTCTGAGGAAGGATATATCACATTTACCCAAAATCGCTAGTCCAGGAATTATTCTTTCGCTAACATCTGGAAGTGAGATCGAATCACCAACTGCAGGACTTCGCCCTGGTGCTTTACCGCCAAGCCAATCCAAATCAAGTAGTAAGAGTCTCAATCTCCTGCTGTGGCAGGCGTATAGTCGCTCACTTGAATTGCCGCTTTCCTGCCGAACTCTCTTCTAATCTCCATTCCTATTTGTGCAAAGGATTGGGTCCTAAGTAGAGGCGAGCATTGTTGTTATCGATGGAGCAAAAACTAGTAGAAAGGGGGGCGGAGATAAAAGCTTTATGGAATTAGAAGTCTCAATGAATTGAAGAATGAAAAGATCCAACTAGTCTGACGCAGGCTTTATCGATGGCTGGGGCGCCTCGAGGTGCAGAACATGAGAATGAGTTTTTGATCAACCCGCTCTTCGGTCAGCTTGACGAAATGCACTTGCCTTTTCTCCAACTACGTAAAGTAAATGTCTTCTATAGATCTCTTCCATCCTCGAATCGGTCTATCGACACATACGAAAAACATTCCTGGCGCCCGACTTGATAAAGGAGTGACTTTTCTCTTCGAAGGGATTCTAGTTACAGAGCTGCCCCTGTAGATTCGGAGTCAACGGCTCGACTCAAATGGCTTGAGAATATTAAATATTACCTTCTCCCCTTCTGCTGAACAGCAGGGGTAGTAGGGTCAGAAGGTAAAGCTCCGCTTACGAGATAAAAGAGTTCTAGTGGGAAATTTCGATTATATTGCTCAGCTGGTAGCCGAGGCAGCTACTGTCTCTACAGAAGGCAGTTACTTAGAGCATTACGACTGAATGAATCGGAGTTATGTCATCAGGAGGAACAATGCCCCGGTCAATAGTGAGACCCGCACCAAATGGGTTAGATCTTTTCGTTCTCTTCATCGATGCGTTATCGTCTTCCTCTGTTTTTGCTTCACTTCAATAGGTATGGGACCGAGCACTTTCTCTCGTTTGTTTATTAAGATCGATATCCCACCCTTAAGGGTAAGGAAGCCCCCAGTGATCGAAATAAGTCGTTTAAAACCCTTCTTACGGTCCCCGTCCCCGAGGTACAACGTGATGTGCGAAGGTTCGAAACCGGCCTTAAGCGTGGAAAAACGGTCATACCGAAACCTCCGGCTACCGAGGCATTTCAAAGGGTAGTTTACTCACTTGATGATTCTGGATTAGAAGGGAAATTCAATCTATCTCGACACAGGCTTTATTATATGGGCGGGGCCGGTCCCTCCCGGGGAGCAGAACCTGAGAATTTTAACTCAGCTTATGTGCCTGCGTTAGCCAGGAGAGCATGACATAATGAGTTCAACCGTTCCCTAAATATGGATCTAAATATGGAGAATTCTCCCGCTCTGTCCCCATTGTCCCACGGACAGGGGGTGTGTAAAGCCCGGCATCGTCCTATCTGCCAACTTCATTCTTCATTGGCTTTCTCGGACGGCTCTTTAGCCTCTTCTTTTAGTCGAGTGGAGAACCCGTTCCTCTGTGTGAAACCTACCCTTTTAGGGCTTCCCCACTATGCTCTAGCCAGGGATGCATTTAGTAAGACCGATTGTATAAGCGCTAAGCTTTGCTTATCCGTTTACCGGCTAACTACATTCGTTTGCCAGCCTTGCTCGTGATGAGCTATTGGGCATGACACGAACATATGCCTTGACATTATCCTCAAATTAGCCATTCAGTCTGTAATCTTCTGGCGAAAACGATAGGCATTGAGATTTCTACTCTCCCGTGGTCGAGCAAGGAAACCTTGAAAGGGGGCGGAAAAGCGCGTTATCGTCTTGACCACAAATCCCCACCGACGCGGTGTGCTCTGTCACAGGCGTTGAAGCCGTAGATTCATACAGGAATTCTTCGGAATGTGCCATTTCGGGGACTATCGCAGGAGTTGCAACCTCAAGATTTAAAGATTTTTGCCACTTTCTCATAGGCATCGGAGTGCAGAAAGCCCTAAAAAAGGCTAAACTCGTTGAGAGGCGCCCAGAGAAACTCAAGTTAGCATCTCCAAGAGAAGACCTCAAGGACCTAAAACTAGCAATTCTCTTAGCAGGATTTTGGGCATCTCAATAGGGGCTTCTCACAACCTTTCATTCGAACCGGTAAACTTCTTTTTCGGAGCCACGAGGCCTCTTCTTTTTGTAATTTCTAGTCCGATTCCAGTCTGATTCTACTTGATTGAGTCCCCATCTCCACCTTCGACCCAGGCTCGATCGGCAGAACCAGACAAAAATAGGGGATTTTCTACGATTTTTCCAACCGACGGCAAAGATCCAAACCAAGGCCCTATTATATAGTAGAAAAAAGCCTCGGACCAAGAGGAGTGATCTCTATCCTGAGATTCAAGCACCCATCGATCAAAGAAGTAGAAGTGAACCAAAGGTGGAACTCCACCCAACCGATAGAAAAGAGCTAAGGTTCCCATTCGAGCACCCATTATTCTAGAAGTCGGAAGAGACTACAAGCCGATGCCTACAAACAGAATAAGGTTCGGGAGGGGTAGTGAAATCCACGGTCTCTGGCAGCAACTAGTCTCGAACGGAAGGAGTTGTCTTGAAAGAGCCCAAAGGGGCCAATCAAAGCACCCCTTCCCATCATTCTTGAGCCTGTTGGAATTCCTCGTGTCGGAAGAAAGAAAGCGAAGCTGAGGTTCTGCATCTATAGTTATAGTAGCACGCCAAACAGGAACTAAGCGGGAGAGCGGAGCTCAAACCTAAATAGGAGTTCTTTCAGTTCATCTCTCCGGAGAAACAAAAACTACTTGAGAAGCAGTCACAATAAAGATACAGGATCTATCTATCCCGGAAGAGCTATCCTGCCATATCGAAACGGAATCGAAGGGGCATAGCGGTAGCCCATCTATATATACGGTACGTGCCAGAACCTGTCCTATCATGAACTCAAAGCGCAGGTGATTACAATCTTAAATTATCCCTCATACCAGAACGAAAGGATCTCAAAGCGTACCCTTATTAGTACGGGTTGGCCGCCTGTCCGTCAGTTCAGTCTCCATAAACGAAGAAAAGAACAGGAGTCTACTCAATAAACAAAGGGGAAGAGCGTCCTATTCCGCACCTTTCGAGCCGTAAGAACATAGGAAGGTGGTCCATTTAAGCGAGAGGGGTTTTTGCCCTATCTATACCTAATTAAGCCAAAAACAGAAGCAGATAAGTCACATCCCTCGGAATAAAAAGCTGGATTACCCGTTCTATCATTAGCATTAGGGGTTGGTCTTGTTGAGAATTTCTATTTGAATGAGAGGCAAAGTATCTAAAGCAGCCCATCTCTCGATCTCTGCATTTGAGGGATTTATTTAATTGATTTATCCGTTCCCTTTTCAGCTACCGAGACTAGAGGAGAAGAGTCGAACCCCTACCTATAGGCTGCTCGAAGCCCTACTATATTATATTATATTATATTATATTATATAAAAGAAACTCGCCCACTTGCGTCTACTAAGGCATTTGGTAGCGAGAGTAAATCCATTCCGAACGAATAATACGTGTTCACTCCCCAAAACTAAGGGACCTTGGAGAAGAAAGGCTGGAACAGCTAGCGCGGAAAAGCAGAAAAGAAAGCCCAAAAGGTACAACCCTAATCATAAAGAACCGAAGGACCTGCTCGAAAGAACCAAAAGGGCAATAGTCGAGATATGCCCCCTCTCGTTCAAGAGTATACCTGTAGCTCTGTCATTACATCTCCTATTCGAGTAGTTAAATGGGGAATTATAAGTAGGTTAATCATATCGAAAGGACAAGACAAGAAGTAGAGTAGAGTATAGTATACGTCCATCAGTCGGAGCTAGCTTAGCTCTCAGTTCATATCTCCTGAGTGAGAAGCCAAAACCACTCGAAAGGCGTATTCAGTAAAGATATGAGATCTTTCTGTTCCTTTCGCTGTTGGAGGAGCACATTCTACCGTATCAAACGGGATTAAAGCATGGCGGTAGCGGTATCCTATATATGGTTGGTATGGTACCGGAACCGGGTATCCCAGCTTTTCATGAAATCGAAGCAAAAGAACTCGTTCGTTAGCGGTTACAATCTAAACCGTACTATCTTCTACCCATATAAGTACAAAGGGCTCTCTAATCGCAGTCCCGCTTCCCAGAGGAACATAGAGTTCCGATCGCATCTATTAGTATAGGAGGGATGCCTGCCGTTCCTCCATTATAGTATGAAAAAAAACTCTCTCAAGCCATAGCCTCTTGATCATATCTATCGAACTGATCACGGGAATGCTGGTTCAAGGTCAAGGTTTGGACCTCAACTCCGAAATACAGTCTTCGATCGAGATTCAAAAGCATTGCTGGCACATACCTAAAGATCAAAGACTTCAACAACCGCTCGTGCATCCATCTAGCTAGATTCATCTGGAATGAAGGAGTAAGCCCCTAGGAGGTTAGACGCCGAATCATGATAAGCAAGTCGACCCCCCTCAGTGACAGTAGGAATTTGTCTGCTAAAAGGTAAATTAAAATTGCCTTGCCTATCTTTGGTTAAAGCTCCCCCTGCCTGTCCGTGAAAAAGAGGTTGGGAAGAAGTTCCACGTAGTATAATATGATCATGGTGAAATAGACATAAAAAAGTGGACATTGAATCACAACCTTATTCTTCGGGAGCAACAAAATGAGCTCGCGTTCGGAAGTAGTCTTCTTAGCAAACATTGATATCGAGCGGGCTAACGCAAGGAGAGACATGGGGGGGAAGCGCTACCTTCCTTTGGTCAGCAGATGGTGAAGCCGACCCCGACTGTTTAGTTTTAGAATGAACCCGTCCGATCCTTCGGACCACTTTAGAACTGCGGTACCCTTTTGAGTTAAGGTAAGCCATTGGTTCGCAAGAACCTATCTCAAAAAATATCTTAAATAGAAGGCTTCGCTCTTTCCTAATTAATCATGTATGGAGAATCCCCTCGTTGTTCTACCGCTCTACTTACGAATGCAAAGGCTTTCACTGAATCACTACCTCCTAGGAATGGAATGCTAATCTTGATCTTAAATCTCGTTTAAAAAAAGAGATGTTAATTAATCAAAGGTCCAACCTTTGGTGGTATGCCACTACCACTTCCTATAGGCTACCCCCACTGCAGAGTGGTCAATTCCGCTGCCAATCAGTCGATTCAGTCACGTATCGAAGAGGGCTATAAGTAGGCCGTTTGCTATTGCGATAAGGGCTGCTCGCCTTTATACGGCTTGGCTTCGCTATCGCTCCGTCGGCCTAAAAAGTCGTATTCCTACCATACAAGAATGCCTATTATCTATATTATCTAGTGCTAGAAGCTAGAAGCTTCGCCAGAAGCAAGCAAGACGAGGTCGCTCTGCTTCGTAGACAAGGCTCGTTCCGTACTTGTTGACTTACGAGCTCGTGTAGTACTCGCCCCTATCTCTAAAGGGGCTTATGCACTCTACTCGCTGTCTACT